TAGGTATAGATATTACCGCTTTTTTTCTCCTTTTCAAAAACAAAATTGAAATGATTGAAGTTTTTCTATTTGGAATCGTGTTAGGTCTAATTCCTATTACTTTGGCTGGATTATTCGTAACTGCATATTTACAATACAGGCGTGGTGATCAGTTGGACCTTTGATTAATTCAAATTTGATTGGCCTCCTCCTTTCTTTAATCCACAGGAGGTCAAATTCGAATTGTTGTCCAAGCGACTGAATTCATTTCATTTTAATTGGATCTATGAAGAAAAAATCACGCTCTGTAGGATTTGAACCTACGACATCGGGTTTTGGAGACCCGCGTTCTACCGAACTGAACTAAGAGCGCTTTCTTATCAGGATAGAAAAGAATGTAAAGAAAAGATTCTTTCTTTTAAAACGAATCCATTTTCGTTTTATTTATATGCATATATGCTATAGTTTCATAAAAATGAACGATTCCGTGCAACGCAATTTGAACCGATCTCGTTTGATTCCTCCTTACTGCTCAAAGGGGCAGTAATAGGTAGGGATGACAGGATTTGAACCTGTGACATTTTGTACCCAAAACAAACGCGCTACCAAGCTGCGCCACATCCCTTCAATTGTTCTACAGTGTAATTGTAGAGAATTCCTGTCTTGTTTTCCACATCCCTATTTCCTGCATTGAGAAACAAAGTTTTCTGACCATTTCGTCTTTTTTTGGCCTGATTTACCCTATATTTAACATATTTAACATATAATAATAAGAAGGGGAAATCTTATGGATCGTTGTACATTTCAATTGGAATTAGGGATTCCGTGTACAACTCTAAGTAGCCCTTAACTATATTACATATGCATCTGATCATATATGCTTTATGTATTAAAATCAAAAAAAGGAGGTTTTTCAATGCGAGATCTAAAAACATATCTCTCCGTGGCCCCAGTACTAAGTACGCTATGGTTCGGGGCTTTAGCAGGTCTATTGATAGAGATTAATCGTTTTTTCCCCGATGCGTTGACATTCCCCTTTTTTTCATTATAGCTATTGACACCGGAAGGAATGAAGAAGATTAGAAATACAATCAAATATCTGTGACTAATCCCCTCTTATTTTCTCTTTTTTCCCTTTATTCTAATTTAGAATAAGGGACGAAAGAGAAAGAATAAAAGTGGATTCAACCTCTGCGAGACTCAGTCTCAAATTCGAATTAAACGTGGGGGTAGAGTAGGAAAGTCGCGGTCTAGGGCAAGAATACAAGATCTTTAACTGCCCTTCGGAGTTAAATAGATTTTCCAACGAACTCATTATCATTGTCTTACTTAATTATTTATTTTATTATGTATGACTTTGGGCTTTGCTTTGATTTAATTGATTTTTATCTTTTTCTTTTAGAGTTGGATTTCAAGTTAATAACTTCTATTTTTTCCTTCCTTTCTTTTTCTTCATTTCGAATTCAAATAGAAGAGTTGAGTAAATCAAAAATACAAAGGAGGTTCATGGCCAAGAAGAAAGGTGCGCGGGTAGCGGTCATTTTGGAATGTACCAGTTGTATACAAAACGGTGTTAAGAAGGTATCAACGGGTATTTCCAGATATATTACTCAAAAGAACCGGCACAATACGCCCAATCGATTAGAATTGAGAAAATTCTGTCCCTATTGTGACAAACATATGATTCATGGGGAAATAAAGAAATAGATTGAACCAAGGATGTCTTATCCTTGAAAGGGGAAAAATGACATTATATAGAACACATTGAAATATAACTAGAAGATATTGCATTTAAATAAATCCTATATTGGAGTTCAAATGACAATTAAGGAATAGCATTTTCGGGATAAGAAATAAACTAAACAAACAAACCATGGATAAATCCAAGCGACCCTTTCTTAAATCCAAGCGATCTTTTCGTAGGCGTTTGCCCCCGATTCAATCGGGGGATCGAATTGATTATAGAAACATGAGTTTAATTAGTCGATTTATTAGTGAACAGGGAAAAATATTATCTAGACGAGTGAATAGATTGACCTTGAAACAACAACGATTAATTACTATTGCTATAAAACAAGCTCGTATTTTAGCTTTGTTACCTTTTCTCAATAATGAGAAACAATTTGAAAGAATTGAGTCGACTACTAGAACTACCGGTCTTAGAACCAGAAATAAATAGACTTGTTTTTTGTTCACTTCAATCATAATTCCAATCTGAACTCAAACATGAATTCGTTTTTTTTTGACAAATCTGAGAATCGAGATTTCTGTGTCGTAAAAAAAAACGAATCGGAAAAAAAGATTTTTTTATTGAACGTGTTCATTCATTTTGACTACTTTAAGCGCATTTCTCAGAGTAATTTTGATTCTAACTCCACCCTCCCGGAGTTCATTCTCCGGGGAACCCCATTTAAATTATTTCGGTGTATTCTTTCCAATCCACTTTTTCTCTGATTTCGTTGGAAATCATATAAAGACAATTCCTATTTGATATAGCTATTTGTGCCAGTATTTTACGATTAAGAAGCAACTGCCTCTTATATAAATCATGTATTAATTTACTATAACTATAGGATACTCCCTTTTCTCGAATTACTGCGTTTATCCGAGTGATCCACAAACGACGAAAATTTCTCTTTTGCTTATCCCTATCCCGACGAGCCGAAACCAAAGCTCTTATTTTCTGTTGAGTAATCGTTCGAGTAAGTCTTGAATGAGACCCTCGAAAACTTGATGCAAATAAACGAATTTTTGTTCTACGTTTTCGGGCTATATATCCGCGTTTAACTCTAGTCATTGAATAAATAAAATTTTGACAAATAACTAATTGATTTTTTTCTTTCAGTTATTATTTTTCCCGTCTTGGCCTATTAATAACTAATAACCAAACGGATTTTTCCAATGTATAAAATCAAAATTCCAATGGCTTTGGCTACTATAACCTTCCCGACCACGATTTTTTGGTATTTTACTGCGAAATATGAAAGAAATAGGAAAATTTCTTTTGCTAGGTGTCAAAAATCTAGTCAAAAAAAAAAAAAAAGAAATAGAAATTAAATCAATAAATAAATAAATAGTGGGTTTCCTCGTTTCTATGGTTACTTCTTAAACGGCGAGGTCTTCTCTATACACCGGAGCCTTTGGCTTCATTTAATATTTCATCAATGTTATTGGTAACTTGTATAGTTCACACCACACTCTTTGGCTCTACCCATGAATTATCCAGTAATAGGTCTTTTCACAAAGAGACCCACCTATACAGTAACGGTATTTAATTATGAAAGTTTGCTGGGTAGCTGACCCTCGCACTCCGTTCTTGACCGAGCGATAACTTCATTTATCTGTTTTTTTTTGAATTTCAATAAGATTTTTCCGCTTAATGGATAACCATTTGCTACCAATGGAAAATTGTTTCGCATCTTAAATTCAGGTGATTGGATTTGCACCAATGGAAACCATAAACTTTCTACACAATAGAAGGATAGATTTGCTTATTTTTAGATAGTGAATGGAGTCCCTTCTTCCATTCTATCCTATTCACTGGTACTGATCATTCATACTGGAAGCGGTTTTCTTGGCTTTTTTGTGTCAGCTCATGATCTAAACGAGTCGCACATACACCCTAGTACATGTTCCTCGACGCTGAGGGCACCCCCGAAGAGCGGGGGATTTCGTGACATTTCGAATGGGCTGTCTTGTATTTCTAATAAGTTGTTTAATAGTTGGCATGTTGAGTCATATACATAATGGGCTGGTTTAGATTGATCCTAACCGGATTTTTTTTATTTAATATTTATATAGTCAACTCATAGATAAAATATCAAATCACTGATTTGCACAAAATCCATTTTTTCATTCAACTGCTACAAGATCAACAATTCCATAAGCTCGGGCTTCTGTTGCTGACATAAAAACATCTCTTTCCATGTCTTCCGATACAACCCATAAAGGTTTGCCCGTCCTTTGTACATAAACCTTTGTGAGGGTTTCGCGTAGTTTCAGCAGTTCTTCCGCTTCCAGGATAAATTCTCCCGTTTGTGCTTCATAAAAAGAACTAGCAGGTTGATGGATCATTACCCTGATAATAGTTCTATCTGGTGTGATGAAAGAAACAGAAAAGAAAGATAAAGAAAAATAGGAAAAAGGATAGAATTGAACAACCGTACGGGCATTATCTTTTATGCATTGCATACGGCTCTATAATGAAATTAACCCCTACTTTCCCGTTCAAGAAAGATAAAAATAGAATCTATGAACCCCAGATGGGTACACGATCAAAATGCCACCCTTCTTTTTTTTCGGAGAAGTTCAAAAATACTATGATGGCTCCGCTGCTTTCTATTTTAAAATGGATTCTTTTGTTTTGTCTTTGATTCAGCAATCCCAAAGTTTCTTTTTGAGCTAACCAAAAAAGACAATTTGGTTTTTTTCGCACTCTTTTTTTATAACTTAAATATTGTTAAGAGCCCATCGGTGTGAAAACAAATAAGTTTGTGACGCTGAATTGAACTTCCGATAGATAAGAGAAAGTCGGAAATATCTTTTATCTCATACTACTCTCTCGATACATAATCAAATCTTTTGAAAAAAAAATTCATATCGAATTCGAAGTGCCATGCTATTATTACTTAATATTCATATGGCGAAGGCATAGTTTTCTTTTTTCTCTCAAATAAAAAAACTTCATTGGCGCCAAGCGTGAGGGAATGCTAGACGTTTGGTAATTTCTCCTCCAACAAGAATAAAAGATCCCATTGACGCGGCCAATCCCATGCATATTGTATGGACTTCTGGTCGTACAAATTGCATAGTATCATAAATGGCTACTCCGGGTATTACCCATCCGCCAGGGGAGTTTATAAACAAATAAAGATCTTTGGTCTCATCCTCGATACTGAGATATACCATAAGACCGATAAGTTGATTCGAGATCTCGCTATCAACCTCTTGGCCTAAAAAAAGTAATCTTTCTCGATAAAGTCGGTTGAGTAGGGTAAAATTGTATCCCTTAGGAACCGTACATGCACCTTTTGATGCATACGGTTCAAAAAAAAATAGCGAAGAAAAGAATCAATGTATAGATTCCAGCCCTCTTTCTTTTATTTTTCGAGTTTTTCTACCTTTTTACTTTTTCTTCCATTTTTCAAAAAAGATGCATTTTGATTTCTTCTTTGATAATATAAAAAAAGGGATAAATAAACTTATCGAATTGACTTCTCATTGATGTATTCTTTCATCGAAATTCAATCCAAATCGCGATGATATTTTCTTGTTCCTGAATGGGCCTCTTTCATCTTTTTAGGTTTATGCTCTACTCCGGGTAAAGATCCGCCCGATTTTGATTTGCACATATAGGACAAATCTTTCCATCACCATTTCTTGTTGTTATGACTTTACAAATAATCATTTATGATACACGTAGTAATCATAAATATATTACCAATTGGGTTTTTCTAAACGGAGTCTGGCTACCTCATTTTTTTCGTCCAGCCAAAGCCAACCATAAATTCTTCTAATTGATATAATTCTATGAATTCCCCCAAATAATGCATTTAATTGCAGTTCACGCTCCAATTTTTCGATGATTCAATTTATCTTTCTTGGGCGAAACAGAGGATATCTCGGTCGGGGGAGAGAACGGGGAAATTCCATATGACCCAATATATCTGACAAGTCGCACTATACGTCAACCCAAGATGCATCTTCCTCTCCAGGACTTCGGAAGGGTACTTTTGGAACACCAATAGGCATGGATTGAAAGAAAAAAGGAATTAAATACTATATTTCACTTTGATATGGAAACGTAACAATATGGTTTTATTGTCTTTATAATAGTGACTTTATCATATTTATTTTATCCCTAGATTAGAAAAATTTAGAAAGAAATACAAAATAAATAAAGGAAAATTTTTACGAATAGATCCTTCTAATGAGAAATGAAGGATGGACACATTTACTCATAGAAAATGGTATCAATCCACCATTGCATATTGGTACTTATCGAGTATAGAATAAATCTGCTTCTCTTTGTTCTTACGAACCGAATTCTTCCATTATTACGAATAGAATCCTAACCCTTGTTAGGAAGTAATCTACTGAACAGGGGAAGTCTATAGGATAGTCATAGTATAACCTTTCCAATGCAATAAAGTTACGTAGTGTCTATTTTTCTTCGATAAAGGGGTATTTTCCATGGGTTTGCCTTGGTATCGTGTTCATACCGTTGTATTGAATGATCCCGGCCGGTTGCTTTCCGTTCATATAATGCATACAGCTCTGGTTGCTGGTTGGGCGGGCTCGATGGCTTTGTATGAATTAGCAGTTTTTGATCCTTCTGACCCTATTCTTGATCCGATGTGGAGACAGGGTATGTTCGTTATACCCTTCATGACTCGTTTAGGAATAACCAATTCGTGGGGGGGTTGGAGTATCACAGGAGGAACTGTAACGAATCCGGGGATTTGGAGTTATGAAGGTGTAGCTGGGGCACATATTGTGTTTTCTGGCTTATGCTTTTTGGCAGCTATCTGGCATTGGGTCTATTGGGATCTAGAAATATTTTCTGATGAACGTACAGGAAAACCCTCTTTGGATTTGCCCAAGATCTTTGGAATTCATTTATTTCTCTCCGGGGTGGCTTGCTTTGGTTTTGGTGCATTTCATGTAACAGGTCTGTACGGCCCTGGAATATGGGTGTCCGATCCTTATGGACTGACGGGAAGAGTACAGCCTGTAAATCCGTCGTGGGGCGTGGAAGGTTTTGATCCTTTTGTTCCGGGAGGAATAGCTTCTCATCATATTGCAGCAGGTACACTGGGCATATTAGCGGGTCTATTCCATCTTAGCGTTCGACCGCCACAACGTCTATACAAAGGGTTACGTATGGGAAATATTGAAACTGTACTCTCCAGTAGTATCGCGGCTGTCTTTTTTGCAGCTTTTGTTGTTGCTGGAACTATGTGGTATGGTTCAGCAACTACTCCCATCGAATTGTTTGGTCCCACTCGTTATCAATGGGATCAGGGTTATTTCCAGCAAGAGATATATCGAAGAGTTAGCGCCGGGCTAGCCGAAAATCAAAGTTTATCAGAAGTCTGGTCTAAAATTCCTGAAAAATTAGCTTTTTATGATTATATAGGCAATAATCCGGCAAAAGGAGGATTATTTAGGGCAGGCTCAATGGATAACGGAGATGGAATAGCGGTAGGATGGTTAGGACATCCTATCTTTAGAGATAAAGAAGGGCGTGAGCTTTTTGTACGTCGTATGCCCACTTTTTTTGAAACATTTCCAGTCGTTTTGGTAGACGGCGACGGGATTGTTAGAGCTGATGTACCTTTTCGAAGGGCAGAATCCAAATATAGTGTTGAACAAGTAGGTGTAACCGTTGAGTTTTATGGCGGCGAACTTAATGGAGTCAGTTATAGTGATCCTGCTACTGTGAAAAAATATGCTAGACGTGCTCAATTGGGTGAAATTTTTGAATTAGATCGCGCAACTTTGAAATCCGATGGTGTTTTT